TCATTCCCCTTCGGGGAAAACGATCCCACAAAAAAAGGAATTGTACAGTACAAAATAACATAAAAACAGACTAATTGGAAAAGATGCGGTGTCACCTTTTTGAACAAAGATGAAATGAAATAGTTGAATCAGATTCAATTTCATTCAAATTTCGTAATCTACCAATGACTATTACTATTTCATCTAAGTTTAATAACCAAATTTATTCTTATGGAACCATCGGACCGTCATACATGTACTACAATTAAGATGAAGGACTCGCTATTCATTTGGGTTTTGGTCAAGAATAACATTCTGTAGGAGAGATGGCCGAGTGGTTCAAGGCGTAGCATTGGAACTGCTATGTAGACTTTTGTTTACCGAGGGTTCGAATCCCTCTCTCTCCGTTTCTTTTCATTCATCAACGTTACCGACTACAATGTATAAAATAAAATAAGAATTGATATCATTATTATAACGGTAAGACCCTTATTTAATAGACATTCTCTATCCCTAATTAATCCCTGTGATAGGTAAAAGAAATACAAATAGAAATCTATTGAAAAGAAGAAAAAAATAAAAAAAAAATCCTATTGCCGATCCTTTTTTGATACGTGAATGAGACAGGACACAAGGTATTCTATTTACTTCAGCGAAAGGAGTCAAAATTGGTATGAACCTTGCTTTTGTATTTTCGTTAGAATCAAGTCTGACGGGAATAATATTCTACGACCAACAACTCATTTATTTTAAGACCGATCCATTTACTATCTATTATTTGATTTACAAATCCTTTATATTGTAAGGAATCAATAGTCAAATGGTTTGGCAATTCCCCGTAGGGGGATGAAACAAGATAATTTTGAATCAGAGCTTTCGATCTTTCTTTATCCTTCGTAGTAATAATATCTCGGGGTTTGCAACGATAACTTGGTATATCCACTATACGACCATTCACTAAGATGTGTCTATGGTTAACTAATTGTCTGGCTCCAGGAATGGTCGAAGCCATACCTAATCGAAAAAGGATGTTATCCAAACGCATCTCAAGTAGTTGTAGTAAAACTTGGCCTGTTGACCCTTTGGCTTTTCCAGCAATATGCACATATTTAAGTAATTGTCGCTCTGTCAGACCATAATGAAAACGCAATTTCTGTTTCTCTTCTAAACGAATACGATATTGTGATCTTTTTACAGAGCGCAATTGGGTTTGAAGATCACTTCTGGATCTGGGTCTTTTACTAGTTAGTCCCGGTAAAGCTCCCAGCCGGCGTATTTTTTTGAAACGAGGTCCTCGGTAACGAGACATATAAAGGCTCCTTTTTGATTAGCTTTCATTTGAAAAAAAAAATATATATAAATTCAGACTGAACTAAAGGACCAGCAAAGCAAAACTCAATTTACTAAAGTCCTACAAAAAATATTATCAATATTCGGATTTCCTATATATATATATACATAGGAAATTCAAACGAAGGTTACGTTTTCCAATTTCTTCTGTAGAGATCTAATTGATCTAGTCAACTTTTTTATTCATAGCTATAGCTGCAAGTTACCATGACATAATAGATCGGTGACTCGACATTTAGAGAAAGCGAGAGTAGAGATTTTCAATCATGGAAAGAAAAAATTGATAAAGAAAAAGAGCCGGCTATCGGAATCGAACCGATGACCATCGCATTACAAATGCGATGCTCTAACCTCTGAGCTAAGCGGGCGGATATAAGAGCAATAGTGTATAGGAATACAGGAAACTATCGGATCTTAGCTATTACCTAGTGATTCTTCTTCTTTTTTTATTTCATTTATTGATTATTTTTATTATTTAAATTTATTCTCTTTTTTAGTTATATTTTCTATATTTTAGATTCTATTTAGATATATACTAGATCTAAATAGAAATTCTATTTCATATTCATATATATGAATATAAAATATCAATATATCAATGAAATTATATTTTTATATTTTTTGAAATGAAAAAAAAAAGAATGAATATCGACCGTTCCACTACTCCAAACTGCACTGTAAAAATGAAGGAGGAGGAAAGGCATATATATATATGTGGTATATATCTATCCATATTGAATTGCGGATATATCAATGATAAAATCATTTCGTATTGAAACAAATAAGGTTCATCCAATAGAGATGAAATGATAGAATATAGAATAGAGGGTGGGCAAAAAAAGAAAATAGCAGCATACACTTTTTCAATATAGGAATCATTACCTAATGAATTAAATAGTGTCAAGATAAATGAAAGAGTTGGATGGAATTCCAATTGGATCCTTGTCTCAAAGGAAAGGGGGATATGGCGAAATTGGTAGACGCTACGGACTTGATTGGATTGAGCCTTGGTATGGAAACCTGCTAAGTGGTAACTTCCAAATTCAGAGAAACCCTGGAACTAAAAATGGGCAATCCTGAGCCAAATCTTTGTTTTGAGAGAAAAAAAGATGGAAAATGAGAATAAGAAGGGATAGGTGCAGAGACTCAATGGAAGCTGTTCTAACGAATG